ATTTTTTAAACAAATGAATCTTACTGATTCAAGAGTCGGGATGGCGAAATGAACCGGAACGAAATTCAACTATTCTGAGAAGTCACAAACAAGTGCTAAGACTGAAATAGAAATTGCAAGAGTCAATATTCGCCCGCGAAAACTTTTTTTTTGTAATTCGGAAGCTTGGATAAAGAACAAAAGAAAATAACGATTTATTAGAACCTTCGAAAAAAACTATTCTGAATTCTAAAAAAAAAATTCGAAAAATGTTCTAATATCTATTCAAATTTTTTCCAATTCCATTTTTAATCCTTTTATTCGCGAGGAGCTGGATGAGAAGAAACTCTCACGTCCAGTTCTGTAGTAGAGATGGAATTCCAAAATAACCATCAACTATAACCCCAAAAGAACTAGATTCCGTAAACAACATAGAGGAAGAATGAAGGGAATATCTTATCGAGGTAATCATATTTGTTTCGGTAAATATGCTCTTCAAGCACTTGAACCTGCTTGGATCACATCTAGACAAATCGAAGCAGGTCGACGAGCAATGACAAGAAATGCACGCCGTGGTGGAAAAATATGGGTCCGTATATTTCCAGACAAACCAGTTACAGTAAGACCTGCTGAAACACGTATGGGTTCGGGAAAAGGATCCCCCGAATATTGGGTAGCTGTTGTTAAACCGGGACGAATACTATATGAAATGAGTGGAGTAACCGAAAATATAGCTAGAAGGGCTATTTTAATAGCAGCATCCAAAATGCCTATACGAACTCAATTTATTATTTCGGGATAGTAGAACCAAGAGAAATTAGTCTTGGAGATGAAACTGCAGGTTTTTGCTTTTGGAAAAATAGTATTTCTTTTATTTTCTTCATCCTTTGCATTAGCATTAAAAGAATAGACTAAAAAATTGATATGATTCAACCTCAGACCCATTTAAAGGTAGCGGATAATAGCGGGGCTCGAGAATTGATGTGTATTCGAATCATAGGAGCTAGTAATCGTCGATATGCTCATATTGGTGATGTTATTGTTGCTGTGATCAAAGAAGCAGTACCAAACATGCCCCTAGAAAAATCCGAAGTAGTCAGAGCTGTAATTGTTCGTACCTGTAAAGAACTCAAACGTGATAACGGTATGATCATAAGATATGATGATAATGCTGCAGTTGTAATTGATCAAGAAAAAAATCCAAAAGGAACTCGAATTTTTGGTGCAATCCCCCGGGAATTAAGACAATTAAATTTTACTAAAATAGTCTCATTAGCTCCGGAGGTGTTATAAAATAAAATTGGATCGTCATATATTTCGAGTATTTGAAAGAAATAGATTAAAAACTAGATTAATTCGTAGATTGTGTCTCACGCATATACCTTGAAAAATTCATATTCATAAACCAATAAAAAAAAATAAATAAAGAAAAACATGTTAATTATATCCAATTTTGAGGCACCAATAATTTAAATTCATCATGGGTAGAGACACTATTGCTGAGATAATAACCTCTATACGAAATGCTGATATGGATAGAAAAAGAGTTGTTCGCATAGCATCGACTAATATTACTGAAAGTCTTGTTAAAATACTTTTCCGAGAAGGTTTTATTGAAAATGTCAGAAAACATCGAGAAAAAAATCAATTTTTTTTGGTTTTAACCTTGCGCCATAGAAGAAATAGGAAAAGGCCCTATAGAAATTTTTTAAATTTAAAACGGATCAGTCGACCCGGTCTACGAATCTATTCTAACTCTCAACGAATTCCTAGAATTTTAGGTGGGATGGGGATTGTAATTCTTTCTACTTCGCGAGGTATAATGACAGACCGGGAGGCTCGACTAGAAGGAATTGGTGGAGAAATTTTGTGTTATATATGGTAATCCTTTTAATATTCAAATGGGATCGGAAACCTCTTCTTTTTTGTAAAAAAAGGGGGGAGAGTGAATTGTCTAATATCCTTTCTCCTCTATTAGTTGATACTTCAAGGGGGCTTTGCCTGGAATGAAAGAACAAAAATGGATTCATGAAGGTTTAATTACTGAATCGCTTCCAAATGGCATGTTCCGGATTCGATTAGATAATGAAGATCTAATTCTAGGTTATGTTTCAGGAAAGATCCGACGTAGTTTTATACGCATACTCCCAGGAGATAAAGTCAAAATTGAAGTAAGTCGTTATGATTCAACCAGAGGGCGTATAATTTATCGACTCCGAAACAAGGATTCGAAAGATTAGGTGATTTTTATTCAATACAATTCGAAATGCAAAATTTCAAGAAACTTATTTTCTACCACGTAGATTCAAAATTAAGATAAGGAAGGAGAAATATGAAAATAAGAGCTTCCGTTCGTAAAATTTGTGAAAAATGTCGACTAATCCGTAGGCGGGGGCGTATTATAGTAATTTGTTCCAACCCAAGACATAAACAAAGACAAGGATAATCAGACTCGCTAAAGGGCTCAATGGACAAATAAAGAATATTTTTTGACATGAAATGGATATATCCATATATTTCT